CTGGGCGAGGACTTTTTAATTTCTTTTTATGAATTCAGGAGCAAGCCTATTCAAGCTAAGCTAGGAGAAATGGACAAAAGATATTTAGCTTTATATGAAACCGAGATAAGGACCTATCGGTTCAATTATAGAGATAAGGACCTATCGGTTCAATTATAGAGTAAGGTATCTTCATTGCGTTTTTTGTAAGACAAAACAAGAACAAATTGCTTTGGATGCTTCAAAGTGCCGGCTTAACCAGCTCGACGCTGTCGTAGCTACCACGATAGATGACATCGTTCTGGCGAATAGAATCAAAATAGACATTTTTTTAGTCGTTTATAGGAAACCTGATTTGAAAAACCATTTGGTTAAAATGTTTGAACGCCTGGGAACTTGGGATGTGGGTGGAGGTACCTTGGACTCATTCTTTGAGCAGTTAAGTCGAGAAATAGATTTAGTAGACAACACTCGCTTAAGCGAGTTGTTTAGGTCTTTTCTTCGAGATCTGGGCCCAAGGCTAGAAAGACGTTTCCTTCCATATGAAGGATGTGAGGCATTCGGTCATAGGAAATGTGTTCTCTGCGTATATAATTTCAGAAATACACCGGAACCTTTTACAAAAGATCCGTGCCACTTTTACTGCTCCATTTTCCGCAAAAGATTCTCTAAAACGTTAGTGGAGTTTCTAAAACTCGTTCAAAGCGATTAAGCCCAGTCTTATCCTACTGGGAAGGATCGCATCTCATACTTATCCATGACTGTTTAGGTCTCTAGCATGACCACTTTCTGAAATGTGGAGGGAAGTGGGGTAAATGGCCAAGACTACTGGAAGGATTCCTCTTGGGATAATAGGTACTGTAACTGGTATTCTTGTGATCGGTTTACTAGGTATTTTCTTTTATGGTTCATATTCCGGATTGGGTTCATCCCTGTAGTAATCGTATGAATTAAGTTGTCGACATGAAATCGTAAGAACTTAATGGGTCTGAAAGGGTTGAAAAGAAATTTGATTCAAATTCGACAATGAGCTTTTGATATATGCGTCCGATTTCAACCAAGGTTAAAAGAAAGCTAAAGATCAAGCAAGGAAGCGTTGCGAAAAAGGGGAAGGAAGCCCTTTCTTTTTCGCAAAGGAATGAATCAGTTTTGACTTCCGATTTTTTCTATTTTTTCAGGGTCCGGTCGAAGAAAGAACAAAGCCTAAAACGAAAATAAAAATAACGAAAGAAAATAGGGAAAAGATGGAATATTCCATCTTTTTCCCGAGACTCAGCTTTATCACACTTCTTTGGAAGACAAAGAAAATTAAAAAAAAAAAATACGGCGGTTAGAGCTTATCTTTTTCCACTTTGATTGTCTTATTTGTTGGCGGTGTGTAACTAATAGAAAGAGGGGTGGTGAGATAATACTTCATTTGATGATTGTACAAAGGAGACGTAAGATAGGTTATAAAAAATAAACAACAGAAAAGACTGATACATAATACTAAATGGAGGATTTTTTGATGGAGGATTTTTTGATTGGGCCGGGAATCCTATTTCGTATTCGGTATGGATAAAAGATCTCCCGATGTTCTATTATTCAATTTTCGATGACGAATTGATTAGATAGCTTAGATATTGTTATTCATGATATTGAGCCGATTCAATAGCGTCGAAAGCTAATGCATTCATTGAAGGTAGAGGCGCAAGATTGATTATCTCTAGGGGATTAAATCCCGAGTTATTGTGAAGTAAAAAAAACGATGAGATTATGGAAGTAAATATTCTTGCATTTATTGCTACTGCACTGTTCATTTTAGTTCCTACTGCTTTTCTACTTATCATTTACGTAAAAACAGTCAGTCAAAATAATTAATTTGAATGAAACTTGATCTTATCAATCGTTGAAAAAATAAAATGAAAGGGATTCCAAGTTTTCGTCTTAGCTTAAATGAATAAATGAAATGGACGGTCTAGAATTGTCAGTATTCTCTGAAATCCGATAGTATGGTAAGAAAGAGTCATCGAGTTCTTTCTTACCCTACTCTACTATCTATTAGTCTTATTGTAGTGTCTAAAGTTTGACTCTATAATAAAGCTAGAGGCTTAATATAAAAACCATATTATCTTTATATCCTATATCAGATATGTAAATATATTAGTGTCAATATTCATTTTATATATGGAATTGACATAGGACCCAATTCTATTTCTTTGATACATTTATTTGTTCCGACTGAACGAATTGTTTTACTCTTAGAGAATACATTCCTTGACTAGAATCCAATGAAATTGGAAACTAAAGAGATCTTTATTTTCAATAGTTCAAGCAGAACGATTGAAAAAACAATTAATACAGTTTGATTCCTCAACTCAATAAGTAGTGCTTCTAGAGACCACTTCTTCCCCATACTACGAGTGAAAGAGAAAATGTAAAGACTACCATTAAAGCAGCCCAAGCGAGACTTACTATATCCATGTGAATTATGCCCCCCTATCTCTATGATAGAATTCTTCCATTATTGCTCCCTAATAAT